AAAGTGAGGAAGAAAGCGATGTAGAAACAACTTCCGAAACGAAGGAGACTAAACAGGAACAAGAGGGATCCGCCGAAGAAGACCCTTCCCTTTGTTCGGAAGAACAGGAAGATCCGGTTTACGAAGATTCTTATCTTGATACCTATCAAGATAATTGGGAATTGGGAAGACTTAAAGAAGAGAAAAATGAAAAGACTTATTTCTGCTTTGAAAAACCTCTTGTGACTTTTCTTTTCGATTATAAACGATGGAATTGTCCATTGCGATATATAAAAAATGATCGGTTTGAAAATGCTGTACGAAATGAAATGTCACAATATTTTTTTTATACATGTCCAAGTAATGGGAAACAAAAAATATCTTTTACATATCCACCCAGTTTATTGACTTTTTCGGAAATGATAGAACGGAAAATGTCTTTGTACACGACAAAAAAATTATCCCATGGAGACCTGTATAATTATTGGGTTTATACCAATGAACAAAAAAAATACAACTTGAGCAATGAATTAATAAGTCGAATAAAAGCTCTAGAAAAAAAAAAAAAAGAAAAGGGATTTCTTGCTCTAGATATGCTCGAAAAAAGGACTAGATTTTGCAATCATGAGAATGAAAAAGAATGCTTGACCAAAACATATGATCCTTTATTGAGTGGACCATGCCGTGGAGCAATAAAAGATTTTGATTTATGTACAATCATAAATGATTTTATCCCTTATATGGAGGATTCCATAAAAAGTCTTTGGATAAATAAGGTCCATGAGCTACTTCCTAATAATTTCCGAGAATTTGAACATCAAAAGAATTCACTTGGTGGTGGTAAATCATTTTTTAATTATATCGGTAATTTCTTAACTTCATTTTCTTTTGAATTCACACCCAATTTTTCTTTGAAAAACTGTTCTTTATTGGCAGAACAAAGAAAAATTGATTCAGAAAGTCAAGCAAAATCTTTGAAATTTGTATTCGATATAATGACAATTGATCAAAATGATCAAACAACTAGAAATGAATCTATTGGAATAGAAGAAATCAGTAAAAAGGTTTCTCAATGGTCATATAAATTGACCAATGTTCTGGAACAACTGGAGGAAGAAAATGAGGAAAAATCGATGGAAGATATTGAAATTCGTTCAAGAAGAGCCAAACGTGTGATAATTTATACTGATAATGAGAATAATACCCATTTTTTTACTAATAATACTAGTAATAGTGATCAAGCAGAAGATGTGATTTTGATACGCTACTTGCAACAATCGGATTTTCGTAGGGATATAATAAAAGGATCCATGCGTACTCAAAGACGTAAAACAGTTATTTGGAAAATGTTTCAAGCAAATGCGCATTCCCCGCTTTTTTTGGATCGAATAGACAAAACATTTTTTTTTTCTTCTTTTGATATCTCTGAAATGATGAATCTCATTTTTAGGAATTCGGTCGAGAGAGAACCGGAATTGAAAATTTCCAATTTTGAGGAGGAAGGGACAAAAGAAAAGAAAAAAAACGGGGAGAAAAAAGAGGAAAATGAACGGATAGTAACATCAGAAAGTTGGAATAACATTATATTTGCTCAAGCAATAAGAGGTTCAATGTTAATAACCCAGTCTTTTCTTAGAAAATACATTGTATTGCCTTCATTGATAATAGCGAAAAATATTGGCCGTAGGTTATTACACCAATTGCCCGAGTGGTATGAGGATTGGAAGGAATGGGAGAGAGAAAGACATGTTAAATGCACCTATAATGGTGTTCCATTATCGGAAACAGAATTTCCCCAAAATTGGTTAACAGGGGGTATTCAGATAAAGATTCTATCTCCTTTCTATCTTAAACCTTGGCGAAGATCTAAAATACGATCTCATCATGGAGATCCAATGAAAAAAAAAAGAAAAAAAGAAGATTTTTGTTATTTAACAGTTTTGGGAATGGAAAAAGAAGTTCCTTTTGGTCCTACCCGAAAACGACCTTCTTTTTTTGAACCCATTTATAAAGAATTCCTAAAAAAAATTAGAAAAGGAAAAAAGAATTCTTTTTTCCTTCCAAAAGTTTTTAAAGAAAAAAAAAAATGGGTTATCGAAATAGTTCTAGTTATAAAACAAAAAATGAAGGAAAAAGTAAACCCCATTTTCTTATTTGAATCGAGGAAGGTAAAAGTATATAAACCGAATGAAAATGTAAGAGATTCTAAAATAAATAATAAGATTATTCGCGAATCAACCATTCGAATTCGATCCATGAATTGGGCAAATTACTCACTCATAGAAAAAAAAATAAAGGATCTTGCTGATAGGACAGTCACAATCAGGAATCAAATAGAACTAGAACGAATCACAAAAGACAAGAAAAAAATAGTTCTAACTTGTGATGATAAAAAATCGGAATCACAGAAACATATTTTGCAGATATTTAAAAGAAAAAAGATCCGATTTATACGTAAATTAAATTTTTTTATGAAATCATTCATTGAAAAAATATACATAGATATCTTTCTACGTATGATTACTATTTTTAGGATCAATGCACAACTTTTCCTTGAATCAATTTCTAATACTAATATCAGTAATAATAATTCAAAAAAAAAAATTATCACAAAATCGATTTACAACGATGAAATAAATCGAAAAGGAATTGATGAAACAGATCAAAATACAATGAACTTTATTTCGACTATAAAAAAATCGTTTATTTATTATTATTCAAATATTTATTATTATTATAATTATGATTTATCCTACTTGTCCCAAGCATATGTATTTTACAAATTATCACAAACCCAATTACTTAACAAGTATCACTTGAGATCTGTACTTCAATATACCAGGACCCATTCTTTTATTAAGGATAAAATCAAGGATTATTGTATGACACGAGGAATATTTGATTCCAAATCAAAGCAAAAGAAAATTTATAAGTCTGGAAAAAATGAATGGAAAAACTGGTTAAAGGGCCATTATCAATACAATTTATCTCAGACAAAATGGTCTCAATTAGTAACTCAAAAATGGCGAAATAGAATCAACCGACGCTCTATGATTCAAAATAAAAACTCAATTAAATTTGATTCACATAAAAAAGAAAAAGACCAATTAATTCATTACATGAAGCAAAATCACTATGCGATGGCAGTGGATTCATTGACGATTCAAAAAGAAAAATTAAAAAAACACTACAGATATTCTCTTTTATCACATAAATATATGAATTATGGGAATAGGAAGGACTCATATATTTATGAATCAACATTACAAGTAAAAGGAGACCAAGAAATTCCATACAATTTCAATACACTGAAACCCGAATCATTTTATGTATTCGTAAGTATACCTATTAGTAATTATCTTATTAGTAATTATCTAGAAAAGGAATATATTATTGCTACACATAAAAATCTGGATAGAAAATATTTTGATTGTAGAATTCTCCCTATTTGTCTTAGAAAAAATATTGACATTGAGACCTGGACCAATACGCATATCAGCACCAAAATTGAGAAAAATACTAAGACTGAAAACATAATTCTCAAAAAATGGAAAAAAAAAGATATTTTTTCTCTTACAATTCATCAAGGAATTAAACCATCCAATCAAAAAAAACACTTTTTTGATTGGATGGGAATGAATCAAGAAAAGGTTTATCATACCATATCAAATCTAGAACCCCAGTTGTTCCCAGAATTTGTGCCACTCCTTGATGCATATAGGATTAAACCATGGATCATACCAATCAAATTTCTTCTTTTTAATTTTTATTTCTATGAAAATATTAGTAAAAATAAAAAAAAAAATCTTCAGATATTACCTAATCAAAAAGAATATCTTAAATTAGAAAATTTCAACCAAGAAAAAAACGAACAACAGGAACAAGAAAATCTTGGAGTTGAAGACAATTACGCGAGATTAGACATTAAAAAAGGTAAAAAGAAAAAACAACAATTCAAGAAGGAAGGAGAACTAGAATTCTTCCTGAAAAAATATTTCCTTTTTCAATTAAGATGGGATAACTTCTTGAATCGAAATATGATCAATAATATCAAGGTATATTGTCACCTACTTAGACTGATAAATCCAAGGAAAATGACTATATTCGCGATTCAAAGAGGAGAGATACGTCTGAATAAACTGCCAACTCACAAAGATCTACCTATTACAGAATTGATAAAAAAGGGAGTATTTATTGTCGAACCGATTCGTTTATCTATAAAAATGGATGGAAAATTTATTATATATCAAACCCTAGGTATTTCATTGATCGATAAAATTAAGCACCAAACTAACAGAAAATGTATAAAAAAAAGATATGTTGATAAGAAGAATTTTGATAAATCCGTTGCAAGGCACGGCAATATACTTGTGAATGGAGACAAAAGTAATTATGATTTCTTTATTCCTGAAAATATTCTATCTCCTAGACGTCGTAGAGAATTGAGAATTCTAATTTGTTTTAATTCTCGTAATTGGAATTTTGTGGATAGAAATCTAGTATTTTGCAATGAAAGCAACATAAGAAACTCTGGAAAATTTTTGAATGAGGACAAGCATTTTAATACTAATACAGATACAAATAAATTCATTAAATGCAAATTGTTTCTTTGGCCCAATTACCGATTAGAAGATTTAGCTTGTATGAATCGCTATTGGTTTAATACCAATAATGGCAGCCGTTTCAGTATGTTAAGGATATATATGTATCCACGATTCAGAATTTGTTAATAGTATATTTCCTATATATCTGTGATATTTTTCGGTAGATGAAAGCCGAAAGATATACATATACGCTGTATTACTATTACATTCTGGTACATGACACGGATTTAATGGCGTATCAACTCAATTGAATCTAGGACGAAATCGGCAGAATCCTTGAATGTAGAAATGTATTTTCTCTTTCTTTTCTATTCTATCCAAATCAAATTGAAAATTTGATTTGGATAGAATAGAAAAAAATAGGAAAAAATCCAAATTTTTGTGTGTACTAGATTAAAATAACTGGCATAAAGATTATTATTTTTATTTTTCCTGATCGATTCGGTAAAGTAAAATAAATCCATGGGAAAGAAAAAAAGATAGAAATTTTTTTTTATGATCAAAAATTCATTCATCTCAGTTATTTCACAAGAAGAAAAAGAAGAAAACAAAGGTTCTGTTGAATTTCAAGTATTAAGTTTCACCAGTAAGATACGTAGACTTACTTCACATTTGGAATTGCACAAAAGAGATTTTTTATCCCAAAGAGGTCTACGAATAATTCTGGGAAAACGTCAACGGCTCCTGGCTTATTTGTCAAAGAAAAATAGAGTCCGTTATAAGAAATTAATGGATCAGTTGGATATTCGGGAACCAAAAACTCGTTAATTTAATCGTTTGAATTTTTTTTTTTAATAGTTATTTTATTAGATTTTTCATTTTGATGAACCTCGTTTTGAGGAATTCGTGGAATAATGAATTAAGGAAGAAAAAATATGACTATACCGGCTACAAGAAAAGATCTCATGATAGTCAATATGGGCCCTCACCACCCATCAATGCATGGTGTTCTTCGACTGATCGTTACTCTCGATGGTGAAGATGTTATTGATTGTGAACCCATATTGGGATATTTACACAGAGGAATGGAAAAAATAGCAGAAAACCGAACAATTATACAATATCTTCCTTATGTAACACGTTGGGATTATTTAGCTACTATGTTCACAGAGGCAATAACGGTAAATGCACCAGAACAATTGGAAAATGTTCAAGTACCTCAGAGAGCCAGTTATATCAGAGTAATTATGCTGGAGCTGAGCCGTATAGCTTCTCATTTGTTATGGCTTGGACCTTTTATGGCGGATATAGGTGCACAGACTCCTTTTTTCTATATTTTCAGAGAGAGAGAATTGTTATATGACCTATTCGAAGCCGCCACAGGTATGCGAATGATGCATAATTATTTCCGCATCGGAGGAGTAGCTGCTGATTTACCTCATGGCTGGATAGATAAATGTTTTGATTTCTGCGATTATTCTTTAACAGGAGTTGTTGAATATCAAAAACTTATTACACGGAATCCCATTTTTTTGGAACGAGTTGAAAGAGTGGGCATTATTGGTGGAGAGGAAGCAATAAATTGGGGTTTATCAGGACCGATGTTACGAGCTTCTGGAATCAAATGGGATCTTCGTAAGGTTGATCATTATGAATGTTACAATGAATTCGATTGGGAAGTCCAATGGCAAAAAGAAGGAGATTCATTAGCTCGTTATTTAGTACGAATAGGTGAAATGGGGGAATCTATAAAAATTATTCAACAGGCTCTAGAAGGAATTCCTGGAGGTCCCTATGAGAATTTAGAAGTCCGACGCTTTGATAGAGCAAAAAATTCCGAATGGAATGATTTTGAATATAGATTTATTAGTAAAAAACCTTCACCCAATTTTGAATTGTCGAAACAAGAACTTTATGTCAGAGTAGAAGCCCCAAAAGGAGAATTAGGAATTTATTTGATAGGGGATAATAGCATTTTCCCCTGGAGATGGAAAATTCGTCCACCCGGTTTCATCAATTTGCAAATTCTTCCTCAGCTAGTTAAAAGAATGAAATTGGCTGATATCATGACGATACTAGGTAGTATAGATATCATTATGGGAGAAGTTGATCGTTGAAATGATAATTGATACGACAGAAGTACAAGCTATCAATTCTTTTTCTACATCGGAATCCATAAAAGAAATCTATGGACTCATATGGATGTTTGTATCCATTTTTACCCTTATATTTGGAATCATAATAGGGGTACTAGTAATTGTGTGGTTAGAAAGAGAAATATCTGCAACGATACAACAACGTATTGGGCCTGAATATGCTGGTCCGTTGGGAATTCTTCAAGCTCTAGCGGATGGGACTAAATTACTTTTTAAGGAAGACCTACTCCCATCTAGAGGAGATATTCGTTTGTTTAGTGTCGGACCGTCTATAGCGGTCATATCAATTCTACTAAGTTATTTAGTAATTCCTTTTGGATACCGCCTTGTTTTAGGTGATCTCAGTATAGGTGTTTTTTTATGGATCACCATTTCAAGTATTGCCCCTATTGGGCTTCTTATGTCAGGATATGGATCGAATAATAAATATTCTTTTTCAGGTGGTCTACGAGCTGCTGCTCAATCTATTAGTTATGAAATACCATTAACTCTATGTGTGTTATCAATATCTCTACGTGTGATTCGTTGGAATATGAACTTTTACCTCTTTCCTAGAAATAAATAAAGAAAAGAGGTTGAATGTATTGAATAGATATTTTTTTTTATTCATCGATGAGTTAAACCAGATAGTTATATGAGTGAAACAAAACAGCTTATAAATTTGCAGTAAGAAGAGAAAATCTCATTCCCTATGTACAAGAATGAAATTAAAGTAAACATAAGCAGTGTAAACTGTTTACCCCAAGCCAAGATTGAGATTCTTTGATTAGTCATCATATCTTGAACTTGAAGCGGGTGCAAAAGATCAACTGTATGGAGTTTACACTACTGCCTTGTATGTATTAACATACCGGGGATCAATCAAAAATCGGTGGACAGTTAGGAACACCAAGGTACACAAAGGATTAGTAATGGGGATAATGTAAGGTATCAAAAAAAGAGATATTTCTGCATAAAACGAATCATAATAAGGGCTTTAAGTTGGTAGAAATGATCAAGAAGTATCTCCCTACGATTCCGATCTCGAGTATGCTCCTATTCACTGATTAAAGAAATGACTATCAAGAACGAATTAATCCTTTATTTTTTTTTTCTAAATACCTTCTTCTGAGACAGAAGAACAGGAACAAAAGAAATGGAATGGAATGCAATAATCGAATGAATGAATAATAATTTTTATAAAATAAAAAAAAAAAAAGATCTTTATTTATTCTTTTTTTCCTATATCCGTATTCATACATACGGAATTCTTATCATTATTCATGAACTAATGCCTATATATATATATATTGATAACGAATATTTTATTGAAAGATTAAGTTATTACCGAACAAAGAAAAATTATCATTATAAGGATGAGATCAATTCGGAAGCACTTTTTTTCTTATTCTAGCGGACAGAATTCCATTGGTCTAATTTGGGACTGGGACTCTCCGATGTATCTTTATTCGATCTATCCGGGTGAAAATACCGAACCAGTCCTTACATTTATTTGTGGCCATAGAGGAGCCGTATGAAGCTGAAGTTTCATGTACGGTTTTGTAATAGCGATGGGAACAGTGATGTTATTATCGACTATGATTATCTAATAGTTCAAGTACAGTTGATATAGTTGAAGCACAGTCAAAATATGGTTTTKGGGGGTGGAATCTGTGGCGTCAACCTATAGGGTTTATTGTTTTTCTAATTTCTTCTCTAGCCGAATGTGAGAGATTGCCATTTGATTTACCGGAAGCAGAGGAGGAATTAGTAGCAGGTTATCAAACCGAATATTCAGGTATCAAATTCGGTTTATTTTATATTGCTTCTTACCTAAATCTATTACTTTCTTCATTATTTGTAACAGTTCTTTACTTAGGTGGGTGGAATTTTTCTATTCCGTACATATCTATTCCTGAACTTTTCGGAATAAATAAAATGGCCGGAGTTTTTGGAATTACAATTGGTATCTTTATTACATTAGCTAAAGCTTATTTGTTTCTGTTCATTCCTATCACAACAAGGTGGACTTTGCCTAGGATAAGAATGGACCAGCTATKAAATCTTGGATGGAAATTTCTTTTACCTATTTCTTTAGGTAATCTATTATTGACAACTTCTTCCCAACTTGTTTCACTATAAATAAGAAAATACGATAACGATATTCCAGATTCATAACCTCTTTCAAACAAGAGAAAGAAACATCAATTTATTCCTGGATATTTACAATATGTTCTCTATGGTGACTGGGTTCATGAATTATAGTCAACAAACAATACGAGCTGCAAGGTATATTGGTCAAAGTTTCGTAATTACCTTATCCCACACAAATCGTTTACCTATAACTATTCAATATCCTTATGAAAAATCGATCACATCAGAGCGTTTCCGTGGTCGAATCCACTTTGAATTTGATAAATGTATTGCTTGTGAAGTATGTGTTCGTGTATGCCCGATAGATCTACCCGTTGTTGATTGGAGATTTGAAAGAGATATTAAAAAAAAACAATTGCTTAATTATAGTATTGATTTTGGGGTCTGTATATTTTGTGGTAATTGTGTCGAGTATTGTCCAACAAACTGTTTATCAATGACTGAAGAATATGAACTTTCTACTTCTGATCGTCACGAATTGAATTATAATCAAATTGCTTTGGGTCGGTTACCAATGTCAATAATTGGAGATTACACAATTCAAACAGTTATGAATTCGACTCAAATCAAAATAGACAAAGATAAACCCTTTGATTCAAGAACGATTACCAATTACTAAGATTTTGTTTTGATATAAAAGACCCAAGCTTTTTTTATTTTGTTTGGTCAGTAACTACATTTTATTTTGTTTGGTCAGTAACTACAAATAATAACTAATAATTATTGATTGTTGAGAATTATTCTTTGATTTAAACTGAGAATATATTTTTCGTGATGATTTCGAAATATACAATCCCCATTACTCTTTTCTCGATAATTTTATCTATATCTACATTAATCCATATAAAAAAAAAGTTTTAATTCAATTAGGAATGTATCATATACAAGAAAAAAATGGAGCAACCCCTTTTCCTTTCCTGGACCATTCAGTAAGGTCATGAAATATTTCGACTTATTTATTAATTTATTATTTTAATAATGGATTTACCTGGACCAATACATGATATTCTTGTAGTATTTTTTGGATCAGTTCTTGTATTAGGAGGTCTGGGAGTAGTATTACTTACCAATCCCATTTTTTCTGCCTTTTCGTTGGGATTGGTTCTTGTTTGTATATCCTTATTCTATATTCTATCGAATTCCTATTTTGTAGCTGCCGCACAGCTCCTTATTTATGTTGGAGCTATAAATGTCTTAATCATATTTGCTGTAATGTTCATGAATGGTTCAGAATATTCCAATGATTCCTATTTTTGGACCATTGGAGATGGGGTCACTTCACTGGTTTGTACAAGTATTCTTTTTTCACTAATTACTATTATCCCAGATACGTCATGGTACGGAATTTTTTGGACTACAAGATCAAGCCAGATTATGGAACAGGACCTAATAAGTAACATTCAACAAATTGGTATTCATTTATCAACAGATTTTTATCTTCCGTTTGAACTCATTTCCATAATTCTTTTAGTTTCCTTGATAGGTGCAATTACTATGGCTCGTCAATAATAAATACTTAGAATTAAATTCTAAATAAATAACTAAATAAATAAAATAAATGGAAAGGTTTAAGGTTTTTATAAGGTTTTTAATTAAACCTATCTATTGCCAATACCTTCTTTTATTCTGTAATCGTTCTATTCTAATCAATCGAATCGGTTGAATTGTTGTTCATATTGAAATGAATCGAGATTGATAAGGAGTTAGTCAATGATGTTCGAGCATGTACTTTTTTTGAGTGTCTATTTATTCTCTATCGGTATCTATGGATTGATCACAAGTCGAAAGATGGTTAGAGCACTTATGTGTCTTGAGCTTATACTCAATTCGGTTAATATCAATCTCGTAACATTTTCAGATATATTTGATAGTCGCCAATTAAAAGGCGACATTTTCTCAATCTTTGTTATAGCTGTTGCGGCTGCTGAAGCAGCTATTGGGCTAGCTATTGTTTCATCAATCCATCGTAACAGAAAATCAACTCGTATCAATCAATCGAATTTGTTGAATAATTAGTTATGATCATAAGATACATAATATCACATAGAATATTAATCTATTAGAAATCTATTAGATATTATATATTATAATTTTATTATAATTTTATTATAATTTTATTATTTTCATTTTTTTTTTCATTTTTTTTGATTATAATTTTTATTATTTATTATTATTATATTTATATTATTATAAATATTTATTATTATTATAAATATATAAAAATATTTATTATTATTATAAATATATAAAAATATTTATTATTATTTATTATTATTATAAATATATAAATTATAAAATATACATATATATATATATATATATTTAGTATTGAATTAATTTACTATTGAATAATAAATATTTTCATATTGAATAAATACTTTGAATTAATATTGAAATATTGACCAATTTCATTTGTTGGTCAATTTGAATTCACATGTGCAACTCGCATGATCATGGTTGTTGAAAGAGAAATCAAAGTCTCTTGGACTTTTCTCATGAACAGGTTTAGAAATATATTGATTCTTAAAATTTTGATAAACCACTGCTTCGTCTGGTGTCTACAATATAAATGTATGATTCATTTACTACTAATTTTATTTTACCAGATCGAAAATTTTTTATGCTCAAAGCTGGAATTTATAGATCCAATGTCACATTCAGTAAAAATTTATGATACATGTATAGGGTGTACTCAATGTGTACGAGCCTGCCCCACAGACGTATTGGAAATGATACCTTGGGACGGATGTAAAGCTAAGCAAATTGCTTCCGCACCAAGAACCGAGGACTGTGTAGGTTGTAAGAGATGTGAATCCGCCTGCCCAACAGATTTTTTGAGTGTCCGTGTTTATTTATGGCATGAAACAACTCGCAGCATGGGTCTATCTTATTGATACATTACAAAAAACTCCACTTGAATCATTTGATTCCTCTTTACCGACAAAAGCCCGTACTCGATAAAATTGATTATTTCGAGCACGGGTTTTTCTGGTCAAAACATATCTTGTCTTTATCACGAGTTATTTTCCTTGGTTAACAATACTTGTAGTTTTGCCGATATTCGCGGGTTCCTCAATTTTCTTTTTTCCTCATAGAGGAAATAAGATGTTTAGATGGTATACTATTTGTATATGCTTATTAGAACTCCTTCTAACAACCTATGCATTCTGTTATCATTTCCAATTGGACGATCCATTAATCCAATTGGAAGAAGATTATAAATGGATAGATATTTTTGATTTTCACTGGAGACTGGGAATCGATGGACTTTCCATAGGACCTATTTTACTGACAGGATTTATCACTACTTTAGCTACTTTAGCAGCTTGGCCAGTTACGCGAAATTCGCGATTGTTCTATTTCCTGATGTTAGCAATGTACAGCGGTCAAATAGGATCATTTTCTTCTCGAGACCTTTTACTTTTTTTCATCATGTGGGAGTTAGAATTAATTCCTGTTTACTTACTTTTATCCATGTGGGGAGGAAAAAAACGTCTCTACTCGGCTACAAAGTTTATTTTGTACACAGCAGGGGGTTCTATTTTTCTCTTAATAGGAGTTCTAGGTATGGGTTTATATGGTTCCAATGAACCAACATTAGATTTTGAAAGATTAGCTAATCAATCATATCCTGTGGCATTGGAAATAATATTATATTTTGGTTTCTTTATTGCTTATGCTGTCAAATCGCCGATTATACCCCTGCATACATGGTTACCAAATACCCATGGAGAAGCACATTACAGTACATGTATGCTTCTAGCTGGAATCTTATTAAAAATGGGAGCATATGGATTGATTCGGATCAATATGGAATTATTACCCCACGCTCATTCTATATTTTCTCCCTGGTTGGTAATAGTTGGAGCGATGCAAATAATCTATGCAGCTTTAATTTCTCTCGGTCAACGCAATTTTAAAAAGAGAATAGCCTATTCCTCTGTATCTCACATGGGTTTTACAATTATAGGAATTGGTTCTATAACCGACATGGGACTCAATGGAGCCATTTTACAAATACTCTCTCATGGATTTATTGGTGCTGCACTTTTTTTCTTGGCAGGAACGAGTTGTGATAGAACACGTCTTGTTTATCTCGACGAAATGGGAGGGATATCCATCCCAATGCCAAAAATATTTACCATGTTCAGTAGTTTCTCGATGGCTTCTCTTGCATTGCCAGGAATGAGTGGTTTTGTTGCGGAATCGGTAGTATTTTTTGGAATAATTACTAGTCCAAAATATCTTTTAATGCCAAAAATACTAATTACTTTTGTAATGGCAATTGGAGTGATATTAACTCCTATTTATTTATTATCTATGTCACGTCAGATGTTCTATGGATACAAGCTATTCAATGTTCCACACTCTAATTTTTTTGATTCTGGACCACGAGAACTATTTGTTTCAATTTGTATCTTTTTACCCATAATAGGGATTGGTATTTATCCTGATTTCGTTCTCTCGTTATCAGTTGACAGGGTACAAGCTATCCTATCTAATTACTTTTATAGATAGTGTTTCATTAATGAGACAAAAAGTCTTATAATTCTTTAATTTTAAGATTTTTTTTAAATCGTTCGCTGTACAATGCAAAAAAAGAAAGTGAATTAGAATTGTAATGAGATGCATTTCGAGTTTTTGTTTTGACAGGTTGTCAAAACAAAAACTCGAACAAGCAAACTTTCGTTATATATGGGACGATATTCTTATGTATTTTTCATGTAGCTTATTCAATTAGATGTTAATGTGAATGAACCATAACTATGTAAACCTATTCCTAATAGATTGACCCCAAAATAGCATATCCAAATTATAAAAAATCCTATAGAAGCTATAAGTGCCGAATTCGTACCTTGTAAACTTTGATTTGTTCTAGTATGTGAATAAATCGCGAATATGGTCCAAGTAATAAATGCCCAAGTTTCCTTCGGGTCCCAACTCCAATAAGATCCCCATGCTTCATTGGCCCATACTGCTCCACAAAGAATGCCTATGGTTAAAAAGGTAAACCCTAAACTAATCATACGATAACTCCAATAATCCAAATGTTGAGTCAATTGATATTTGTAATAATTTTGAAATGAAAGAAAAGAAGGGTTTTTAAAAACCCTTCTTCTTTTTTCATTCAAGTATTTAATCTCACCAAAGAAAAATGATCTAATTAAGAAATTATTGCTTTTACAAAAAAAATTGATGTTGTTTCGAAATGTAATGATTAGAAGAGCAATTGATAATAACGATCCGCATAAAAGAGCTGCATAGCTCAATAACATCATACTTACGTGCATCATTAACCACTGAGATTGTAGAGCGGGTACTAATATTGCGGATTGATGCATTTCAGTTGAAAGACCCGACATAGCGAAGCCTTGAGTAAAAATAGTACTTGGGGTAGTTATTATGCTTAAATCATTTTTATGGTTCAATTTCTTGGAAATTATATGAATAATAAATAAACTACATGAAAGGAAGATTAATGACTCGTATAAATTACTTAACGGAAAATGTCCCGAAGAAATCCAACGAGAAATTAATAATCCTGTTATAGAGAAAAAGGTGGCTATCATCCCTTTTTCCGATGAATCACGTAATCCTACGATTTCGTAGACTAATAAGTTCATGAAATGAATCGTAATCACAATTGAAATGATCGAAAAAGAGATATGAGTTAATATATGTTCTAAAGTCACAAATATCATAAAAAAAGTGTCCCATTACAGAATTGAAATCGGAAATTGAATACATTATAGGATACATTGTGTCTCTTTTAGAGGATGCCGCCACTCGGACTCGAACCGAGATGCTCTAGCACTGCTTCCTAAGAGCAGCGTGTCTACCGATTTCACCATGGCGGCTTACTTGAAATAATAATATTCAATTCATGTTGAATCGTCAAGAATCAAGGATTCAATATAGTCTAGGAAACATTAGAATCGATGAAAAAAGACTCGTTTAAATTCATATTTGAATCTTCATTCAATAAAATAATCCTTAGTTAGTATCGTCCTAGGTTCAGTTTTAACAATCAACTTTCACGTACTATAAACTAAGTTCCCCCGATACAGTTGAAATTTCGATAGTTTTGCTCTCAGTCGAGGTATAGAATTAAGAATTGTCCTTTTTCTTTCTATTTTTTTTTGATGATTTCTTTTTCATTTTGAATCCGATTTCATCGGATTCAAAATGAAAAAGATTGATTTTTTTTATTGAAAAAAAAAAATCAAATAACTAAGATCTCATATGTATTACAATTTCATCACTAAATCCATTTGGAATTTTTCTAACAATTCCGATACTTTAGTATCATTAAGTATTAATACTCTTTATTGTGTATATGTATATAATATAAATAAGGTAACATTTACCAAACCAATTAAGTTTTAGGCTAGGCATATAAAAAAAAAAGAGTTTTAATTTCTATGGCAATTGTACTATTCACAATAGAAAATCTTAATCCTATTTTTCTATTGTGAAAGGTTAATGGATAGGGAAAAATACTATTCTTAATAAGAACCCAATATACAGAAAACTCTTATTCTACATACCACAGCTAGTTATAACTAATATTGAGTAGTTCAATACATTAATTAATGTGAATCGTTCATCTTAAAAAATTTTCAGTTCTTCGGGCTATGTCAATTCCGATTATCCCAAGACTTTATTATTTGTTTGTCGCACAAAAAAACTTTTTGAATGTCCGGTGGAAACCGATTTCGCTAAAGAAAAAGCTTTTACTGCAGTTAAATATCCTTTTTTCTTCCAAATATTCCTACGAATATGTTTTTTTGACATAGAAATACATTTTTTTGGAACTGCCATTCAAAAAAGGGTTACTCATTTTTATTTATCGTTGTATGTGAAAGACATGTATTGTTCGGAATAGATCGTTTTTTTTTTAATCATTATCTATACTTTATTCTGTGAATAATAGTTTTTTTTTTAACTTTCAACATTTAACATAATTTAACATTTAACATAAAATAACTTTAACATAAAATAACAAATAATATATATATATATATTTATTATTTGTTATATTTTAATTTTAAATTATATTTTATTACATTATATTTTATTTTATTACATTATATTTTATTAATAATATATATATTATATTATTAATATATATATATATATATATTATTATATATTTATATATTTTATTGTTTATTGTTCTTTTCGAAAGAGAAGAGATAAGAATTGGTGAATCGGAAACAATTATTAATTATAAAAAAAAATCTCAATTTGTTTGTTTTCTTATGGAACATACATATCAATATGCATGGATAATACCTTTTCTTCCACTTACAGTTACTATGTCAATAGGATTTGGACTTATACTTATTCCGACAGCAACAAAAAATATTCGTCGTATATGGGCTTTTCCTAGTATTTTTCTGTTAAGTATAGCTATGGGATTTTCGGCCAATCTGTCTATTCAACAAATAAATGGAAGTTTTATTTATCAATATCTATGGTCTTGGACCATAGATATTGATTTTTCCTTAGAGTTTGGATATTTGATCGATCCACTTACTTCTATTATGTCAATACTAATTACTACTGTTGGAGTCATGATTCTTATTTATAGTGACAATTATATGTCTCACGACCAAGGATATTTGAGATTTTTTGCTTATATGAGTTTTTTCAATACTTCCATGTTGGGATTAGTTACTAGTTCTAATTTGATACAAATTCATATTTTTTGGGAACTAGTGGGAATGTGTTCATATTTATTAATAGGGTTTTGGTTCACACGACCGATTGCCGCAAGTGCTTGTCAAAAAGCTTTTGTAACTAATCGTGTAGGAGATTTTGGTTTATTATTAGGAATCTTAGGTCTTTATTGGATAACAGGTAGTTTGGAATTTCGGGATTTGTTCGAAATAGCTAATAACTTGATCCATAATAATGGGGTCAGCTCCTTATTTGCTACTTTGTGTGCCTCTTTATTATTTGTCGGTGCAGTTGCTAAATCTGCACAATTCCCCCTCCACGTATGGTTACCTGATGCCATGGAAGGACCTACTCCTATCTCGGCCCTTATACACGCCGCTACTATGGTAGCAGCAGGAATTTTTCTTGTAGCTCGGCTTATTCCTCTTTTCATAGACATACCTTATATAATGAATTTCATTTCTTTAATGGGTGTAATAACAGTACTATTAGGAGCTACTTTTTCTCTTGCTCAAAGAGACATTAAAAGAAGTTTAGCTTATTCTACAATGTCTCAATTAGGTTATATTATGTTAGCTCTAGGTATAGGTTCTTATCGAGCGGCTTTATTCCATTTGATCACTCATGCCTATTCTAAAGCTTTATTGTTTTTGGGATCTGGATCCATTATTCATTCAATGGAACCTATTGTTGGATATTCACCAGAAAAAAGTCAGAATATGGTTCTTATGGGTGGTTTAACAAGATATGTTCCAATTACAAGAACTACTTTTTTATTAGGTACACTTTCTCTTTGTGGTATTCCACCTCTTGCTTGTTTTTGGTCCAAAGATGAAATTCTTAATGATAGTTGGTTATATTCACCAATTTTTGCAATAATACCTTGTTTCACAATAGGATTAACCGCATTTTATATGTTTCGGGTATATTTACTTACCTTTGATGGGTATTTGCGCGTTTATTTTCAAAATCACAGTAGCACTAAAAGTAACTCGTTCTATTCAA